ATCAGTACTACTATAATAATGCAACTTGCTTTTAGCTTCCACTCAGTTGTCTGATGTTTTTGATATAGAGTCTTTAAAGAACGCAGCGCATCAGATTTTGGGGGGGTAGGGGGGGTCTACCAATATCACTTAAAAGCAAGGTTTAAGAATATAATAATATTCGTGGTTTTATTTTTTCTTTATGCCCTTGAAATTATTAATGTGATTCTTATGGAATGCTTAACGTAAAACTTCACAAGTTTTACCTTGTTCAAGAAAAATGTACACCCTTGTCAACTAATACCGTGTGCACTCTGAAATGAGCTTGAAAGGAGGACAAAAAAGAAAACCAGTAGCCCTATGGAAAGAATGCTAGGCATGGGGAGTGTCCCATCATAGTACTCCACCATTAACTTATGCCAGCGCAAGGACTACTGGGGGAGTCTGGAGTCTATTTGTTCCTGAAATAGGAACCAAATGCCAGGAATAATTCAGTTGAGCGACCCCCACAATAATTGTCCCTCACCATCATTAAGAGTTAGCCTTATATACATAGGTTGGTCGGTTCTTATTGGGCTCAATAGTCCATACCTCAGATGTGTCAAGTACTTGGTGTATAATTTGACTAGCAAGTATGCTGAAGATTCAATTTCCTGGTTGACATTAAAAAACTTTGGATATATAAGTTTAATGGTTTTAACAACTCTTCATTAATATTCCATGAAACTTGGTTTAAATACAAGATGGATGTTTATACATATTATGTATTTACACCATACCAAAAATGTAAGGGACAAAAAATAGTTTAGTAGAGAATACTAGCTTTGGGGGCTAGTGGCGGGGGTTCAAGCCCCTCTTTTTTGAGCGTCGGGAGGGGGGCAAGCCCTCGGCCTCCGGTTTACAAGACCGGTGCTCTGTAACTGAGCTACCGATGCAGACTCGTGCGAGGGCCTTGTTTTCTAACAGGCCTGCCGCCGGCATGATACATAAAAATAGGGCGAAGTAGATAATTGAAGCGATTTGACCGATTAGCACGTATGGGTCTTCAGCAGGTATTCCTCCGATTCATGTTAGAATTGCGACGTCCGTAACTAGGGTTCAGAATAAGAACTGGGTGAGGGGGCGAAATGTTGCTCCTCGGTGTTTTGATGTGTGGAGAATCGGGGCCAGTATGAGGATTAAGATGGACGCGAGGAGGGCTATGACGCCCCCAAGTTTATTTGGGACTGATCGTAAGATTGCGTATGCGAAGAGGAAGTACCATTCGGGTTTGATGTGTGGGGGTGTCACAAGAGGGTTTGCTGGCGTAAAGTTGTCTGGGTCGCCCAAGAGCGTGGGGGTAAATAGTGTAAGGGAGGATAGCACTAGTAGTGCTACTGCAAATCCTAGGGCGTCCTTGTAAGAGAAGTACGGGTGGAAGGGAATTTTATCAGCGTCTGAATTTAAGCCTAGTGGGTTGTTTGAGCCTGTTTCATGGAGAAAAATTAGGTGGATTAGTGTAGCGGCTGCAATGGTAAAGGGGAGGAGAAAGTGGAATGCAAAGAATCGGGTGAGGGTCGCTTTGTCGACTGAGAAGCCGCCTCAGATTCATTGGACGAGGTCAGTTCCAATGTAGGGGACGGCGGAGAGGAGGTTGGTAATGACTGTAGCGCCTCAAAAGGATATTTGCCCCCAGGGGAGGACGTACCCTACGAAGGCTGTTATTATTACAAGAAGCAGCAGGATTACGCCGATGTTTCAGGTCTCTTTGTAAAGATAAGAGCCATAGTAAAGGCCTCGTCCGATGTGGAGGTAGATGCAGATAAAGAAGAAGGAGGCCCCGTTGGCATGGAGATTCCGAATTAGCCAGCCGTAGTTGACGTCTCGGCAGATGTGCGCTACCGATGAAAAGGCTGTGTCGATGTCTGAGGTGTAATGCATGGCCAAGAATAAGCCTGTCAAAATTTGGATAATAAGACATATGCCTAGTAAGGAGCCAAAGTTTCATCATGCAGAGATATTCGAGGGGGTTGGGAGATCAATTACTGTGTCACTGGCAATTTTTAAGAGTGGGTGGGTTTTGCGGAGGCTGGCCATTTTTGGTTCTTGTAGTTGAATACAACGATGGTTTTTCAGATCATTAGTCCTGGTGGAAGTCCGGGCAGGAACTATGACTTATGTGATAGTATTATTGCTTGGTGGGGTAATTTTGGGTCTTTTAGCAGTTGCCTCCCATCCCTCACCTTATTTCGGGGCCTTGGGGCTGGTGGTTGTCGGGGGTTTTGGGTGTGGGGCGCTATTGGAGCATGGGGGCTCTTTTTTATCTTTAGTTCTTTTTTTGATTTATTTGGGGGGGATGCTTGTTGTGTTTGCGTATACTGCTGCTCTTGCAGCGGAGCCTTACCCTGAGAGTTGGGGTAGTGAGTCCGTACTGTTATCTGTGCTGTGGTATGTGTTTGTAGTTGCAGTGGCTTGTGTGTTTTGGGGGGGGGGATGGTATGAGTTTTGTTGGTCGGCTGTAGGAGAGTCGGGCGGGTTCTTGATGGTCGGGGGGGATATGAGTGGGGCGGCGCTGATATTTTCTTTTGGGGGAGGAATACTAGTAATTGGTGCTTGAGTGCTTTTGTTGACCTTGCTTGGGGTGCTTGAATTAACGCGGGGGTTAAGTCGGGGAGCTTTGCGGGTTGTTTAGAAGGTGGCTAAGAGAAGGGCGATGGAAAGAGAGGTAATGAAGAGAATAAGGTAAGTTTTAATGAGCCCTTTTTGGAGGTTGCTTGTTGAGGTGATTAGCGGCTTGTTAAAGGAGATGAGGGTTTTGGGAACAATTTTTTCTATGTACGCTTGGTCGATATTTTGGGAGGAAATTAGTTGGCCGAGGGTTAGATTTATTTTGGGGGCGAGGCGGTGGGTGATTATTGGGAAAAATCCTAGTATGTTTGAGAAATGGTGTGGTGGTAGGGCAGGGATATGTTTAAATTGTTTGCTTGTGAGAGAGGCTAGTTGTAATGCGGCGAGAAGTCCTAGGGCTGTTAGGGTCAGGGCTGCGAGTTTTAGGGAGGTGGGCATGGTTATGATGGGTGTTTTTAGGGGGAGAAAACTTAAGTAAATTAGTAGCCCGGCGGTGATGCTTCCTCATGCAAGGCGTTTAATTGGGTTGATGACTGTTGGGTTATTTTCATTAATGGGGGAGAGTGTATTAAAGCGGGGGTGTCCCATTGAGACTAAGAAAACAATGCGAAGACTGTAGATTGCAGTAAAAGAGGTGGCAAGAAGGGTGAGAACAAGGGCTCAGGCGTTAAGATGGGAGGTGTTTAAGGCTTCAATAATGGCATCTTTCGAGAAGAAGCCTGCGAGGAAGGGGGTGCCTGTGAGGGCAAGGCTGCCCAGGGTCAAGGAGGCGGAGGTAAGGGGGGCAAGGTGTTGTATGCCCCCCATTTTGCGGATGTCTTGTTCGTCATTTAGGCTGTGGATGATTGATCCGGAGCACAAAAAGAGTATGGCTTTAAAAAAGGCGTGGGTACAGATATGTAGAAAGGCCAATTGGGGCTGGTTTAAGCCAAGGGTTACTATTATCAGGCCTAGCTGGCTTGAAGTTGAGAAAGCTACGATTTTTTTAATATCATTTTGGGTGAGGGCGCAGGTGGCGGTAAATAGGGTTGTGAGGGCCCCCAGACAGAGGCAGGCGGTTAGGGCCGTAGGGCTATTTTGAAGGAGGGGGCTGAGGCGGATCAGGAGGAAGATGCCTGCAACAACTATTGTGCTTGAATGAAGTAGAGCAGACACTGGAGTGGGGCCTTCCATGGCTGAAGGGAGCCATGGATGGAGCCCAAACTGGGCAGACTTACCGGTAGCAGCTAGAATAAGGCCAAGAAGGGGGGGTGTGAGGTCTATGTCTGTGCTGCATACGAAGACTTGTTGGATGTCCCATGAGTTAATGTTTATTGCCATTCATGCTATGGCAAAAATCAGTCCGATATCACCAACGCGGTTATAAAGGACGGCTTGCAGGGCTGAGGTGTTTGCATCTGCTCGTGAGCCTCATCAGCCAATAAGTAAGAAGGATATGATTCCTACGCCCTCTCAGCCAATAAATAGTTGGAATATATTGTTGGCGGTGACGAGGATGATTATTGTGATGAGAAAGGTTAATAAATATTTAAAAAAACGATTTACGTTTGGGTCGGAGTGTATATATCAGGAGGCAAATTCTAAGATGGATCAGCTTACGTAGAGGGCAACGGGTGTGAAAATAATTGAGTAGCTGTCAAAGTAAAAGCTGACGCCTAGTTTAAATGTTTCTGTACCCATCCAGCTTCAGGTTGATGTAATAACTTCTACTCCTTCGTTGAGAAAGATAGTAAGGGGGAGAAGGCTAACAAAGAATGCTATTTTTACACCAGTTTTCACTCGTTTCAGTGCCCAGTCGGGGGCGGGGGGGGACGGGGCGAGGGCAGAGATAATAGGGTGTATTAAGAGGGCAATGATAATGAGGAGGGCAGAAGTTATCACTCCAGAGGCGGTCATAGCTGCTACTTGGAGTTGCACCAAGAGTTTTTGGTTCCTAAGACCAACGGATGAGCTGTTATCCTTTAGAAGCATTTCGAGGGGCCCTCGGAATTCAACCGAGGAGGCGAAAATTAGCAGTTTTCGGTGCTGCAAGCGCCTCTCGGTGAGCAAGGGGGGTTTAACCCCTGTTTTCGGGCCCACAACCCGAGGTTTTGCTTAAACCATGTTCACAGGCAGTTCACCCTCAGATAACTTCAGGTTTTAGGGTTAGCAGGAGGAGCGGGGAGAGGTGGAGGGTGATAAGTAGGTGTTCCCGGGTGTGGCTTGGTTGGGGGGCGAGCACTTGGGCGGGGGCCTTGCTTCGCTGGGTTGTTAGGAATATATACAGGGAATAACTTGCTGTGATTAATATGCCAGGGCCAGTTAGGATAATTGTTAATCAGGACCAGTTGAGAAGGGAGGTGATGATTATAAGTTCCCCCATTAGATTAGGGAGGGGAGGGAGAGCTAGATTAGCCAAGGTTGAGATGAATCACCACGTAGTTATCAGGGGGAGAATGGCTTGAAGTCCTCGGGCTAAGATTATTGTCCGGCTGTGTGTTCGTTCGTAGTTTGTGTTTGCTAGGCAGAATAGGGCGGAGGATGTGAGGCCATGGGCGATTATAAGGATTAGTGCGCCTGCAAAACTCCAAGGGGTTTGGATTAAAATCCCGCTGATTACAAGCCCTATGTGGCTTACAGAAGAGTAAGCGATGAGGGATTTTAAGTCTGTTTGTTGCAGGCAGATTGAGCTAGTTATAATAATGCCTCAAAGTGCAAGGGCAATGAAGGGGTAGCTTAATTCTTTAGTTAGGGGCTCGAGGACAGTAAGTACGCGTATTATCCCATAGCCCCCTAGTTTAAGGAGAACGGCGGCTAAGATTATTGAGCCGGCGATTGGGGCTTCAACGTGGGCTTTGGGTAGTCAGAGGTGGGCCCCATATAAGGGCATTTTAACAAGAAACGCTAGTATACAGGCAGCTCACCAGAGCATGTCTGTGGGTTTTGATAGGTGCAGGGGCTCTGAATATTGTAGTACTAAGAGAGAGAGCGTCCCAGTAGAGCCGTAAAGGAGTGAGAGGGCAACTAAGAGAGGTAAGGAGCCCGCTAGCGTATAAAACAGGAAGTAGATGCCCGCGTTTAATCGCTCCGCTTGGTTTCCCCACCGTGTGATTAGAATAAGTGTAGGAATGAGAGTGGCTTCAAATATAATGTAGAAAAGCATGAGTTCAGTGGCCCCGAAGGCAAGGACAAGGAAGATCTGGAGCGAGGTTAAAATAGAGATATACAATCGTTGGCGATTGTTTGGCTCACGGCTCAGATGGTTCTGGCTGGCGAGAATTGTTAGAGGAAGGAGTCAGCAGGTGAGGACTAGTAAAGGTGTAGAGAGGGCGTCAGTAGCGAGGTAAATGTTAGATGAGGCCCATCCTGTTTCGGAGGTGTTTGTGAATCATGAAAAGCTGGCTGTTGCAATTAGGAGGCTGTGGATGAGGGCTGTAGGCCAGAGTCATTTTTTAGGGGCTATTCAGGTCGTAGGGATTAATATAAGGGTGGGGACTAAAATTTTTAACATTGTAGAATATTCAAGGCTTTAAGCTGGTCTGTCCCGTGGGTTCGGGCTGTAGCTACTAGGAGAGCTAGTCCTGCACAGGCTTCACATGCCGAGAAAGCCAAAAGAAGGATGGGAAGGGTTGCGGAGTTTATAGAAGAGAATGTGAGAGATCAGAGGGAGAGGGCGATGAATAGGGAGAGAATTATACCTTCCAAGCAGAGAAGGGCGGATAGCAGGTGTGTGCGGTGGAACACCAGCCCTAACAGTCCTAACACAAAGGATGTTGAGAAAGAAAAGTGAATGGGGGTCATGAGGGGGCTATGGACTTTAACCATAAGTATTTGAGTCGAAATCAAGTGCCTTGTTTAGACTAGCCCCCTACTCTGCTCACTCAAGGCCCCCTTGGAGTCATTCGTAAATAAGGCCGATTGTTAGTAAGACAAGGACCGCGGAGGCCCAGAGAAAGGTAGTTTCAGGCGAAATAAGTTGATTTCCTCATGGGAGGGGGAGTAGTAGTGCGATTTCCAGGTCAAAAAGAAGAAATAAAATGGCTACTAGGAAAAATCGAAGGGAAAAGGGGAGGCGGGCTGATCCGAGCGGGTCGAATCCGCATTCGTAGGGGGAGAGTTTTGCATGGTCGGGGGCCATTTGGGGTAGTCAGAAGGAGATGACTATAAGAAGCAGGGATAAGGAGAGTGTGATAGTGGCAATAATTGTGATTATGTTCATTATCTTTCCTTGGATTTTAACCAAGACTATGTAATTGGAAGTCACTTGTACTAACATTGGTACTAGAGAGATTATGAGCCTCATCAGTAGATTGAGATATAGAGGAAGAGCCAGACTACATCAACAAAGTGTCAGTATCATGCGGCGGCCTCAAATCCGAAGTGGTGTTGGGGGGTGAAGTGGAATTGAATCTGGCGGGCAAGGCAGACAGCAAGGAAAGTTGAGCCAATAATAACGTGTAGGCCGTGGAAGCCTGTGGCGACGAAGAAGGTTGAGCCATAAACACCATCTGCGATTGTAAACGGGGCTTCATAGTATTCTACTGCTTGAAGAAATGAAAAATAGAGCCCCAAGAGGATTGTGAGGAATAGAGATTGGGCGCCTTGTTTTCATTGTCCTTCTATGATACTGTGGTGGGCCCATGTGACTGTCACGCCCGAGGCTAGGAGGACTGCTGTATTTAGTAAAGGAACTTCGAAAGGGTCGAGAGTTGTAATCCCAGCAGGCGGCCAGCATCCTCCAAGTTCAGGAGTGGGGGCTAAGCTTGAATGGTAGAAGGCCCAGAAAAACCCTAAAAAAAAGAAAACTTCTGATGTAATGAACAGGATTATCCCAAATCGTAGGCCTTTTTGAACAGGGGCTGTGTGGTGACCTTGAAATGTCCCTTCTCGAATAATATCTCGTCATCACTGGAACATGGTGAGAAGGAGCAGGATTGTGCCATGTATAATTAAGGCGGTTCAGTTTAGGTGGAATCAGGTTGCTAGTCCTGATGTTAATAGTAGGGCGCCTACGGCCCCTGTGAGAGGTCAGGGGCTGGGATTAACTATGTGAAAGGCATGGGACTGATGGAGCATGAAGGTTCTCTTGGAGGTATAAGCTAAGCAGTAACACAAACACGTAGGCTTGAATTATTGCGACTGCAATTTCTAGGCAGGTAAGTAGAAATAAGAGGGTTAGGGTAAGGATTGCAACTGTGGGTATAAGTGGCAGGAGGACGTAGGTTGCCGTAGCGATGAGGTGTAGGAGCAAGTGGCCGGCCGTTATGTTTGCGGTGAGTCGCACGCCTAGGGCAAAGGGCCGGATAAGTAGACTTGCAGTTTCGATTAGAATGAGGATGGGAATTAAGGGTGTTGGAGTCCCCTCAGGGAGGAGGTGGGCTAGGGAAAGTCCTGGGGCATTTCGAAGCCCAATAATTACTGTGGCTAACCAGAGGGGGACGGCCAGGGCGAGGCTAAACGACAGTTGGGTGGTGGGGGTGAAAGTATAGGGCAGGAGGCCCAGTGTGTTGAGAGATAGAAGAAACAGGAAAAGGGAGAGGAGGATCAGGGCTCATTTATGTCCAATGGTATTTATGGGAAGGATGATTTGGTGTGAGAAATGTGAGATAAGTCAATTTCGAAGAACTAGTGTACGGTTTTGTAGTCATCGATTTGAGGCGGAGGGGAGTAAAAGTCAAGGGGTAATTAGTGCGATAGTGCTTAGTGGGATGGAAAAGAGAATGGGGCTCATAAATTGGTCGAAAAAACTTAATGTCATGGTCAGCTTCAGGTTGAGGTTTTTAGGCTTTCTTTGCCTGGAGGGGTGGGGCTGTTAGGGAGTAAATTTTTGGAGGCCTTTGCAGTTATAAGTGCTAGAAGAACAAACCATGCGGTTGTTGAAAGAGTCAACCAGGGTGCTGGGGCAAGCTGGGGCATGCCGCTAAGGGTGGTTGGAAGGCACCAATCTTTAGCTTAAAAGGCTAACGCTATAGTCCGATTTAGCTTCTTAGTGAGGCGTCTTTTAGCATTATTAGGGATCAGTTTTCAAAGTGTTCAAGTGGTACCGATTCAACAACAACGGGTATAAAGCTGTGGTTTGCGCCACAAATTTCTGAACATTGGCCGTAGAAAACTCCTGGTCGGGAGGTGATGAAGGCCGTTTGGTTTAACCGCCCGGGCACTGCGTCTATTTTTACCCCAAGTGCGGGGACGGCTCAGGAGTGCAAAACGTCTGCGGCGGTGATTAGCACTCGGATGGGGGATTCGACAGGAACTACTACTCGGTGATCCGCCTCTAATAGCCGAAATTGGCCGGGTGTGAGGTCCTGCGTAGGGATCATGTATGCGTCGAATTCTAGTGCCTCATAGTCGGTGTATTCGTAGCTTCAGTATCATTGGTGGCCTATTGCTTTAATGGTTAAGTGGGGGTCATTGATTTCTTCTATTAAATACAGGATCCGGAGGGAGGGGAGTGCAATTAAGATTAGAATAATTGCTGGGAGAATGGTTCAGATGATTTCGACTTCCTGGGAGTCTAAAATGTACTTATTTGTCAATTTGGTTGACACTATGGCAGCAATAATGTAAAGAACAAGGGTGCTGATTAAAAAGACAATTATTAGGGTGTGATCGTGGAAATATAGAAGCTCTTCTATCACAGGGGAGGCTGCATTTTGGAGCCCTAATTGGGAAGCGTGGGACATTGTTGTGAGGCACACAGGGGTTTAACCTATAATTATGCCTTGACAAGACATTGTAATGGTTGTTACTAGTGCATCATAAGAAAGAGGCAGAAGGGCTATGCAGTTGGCTTGAAACCAATCTTTGGGGGTTCAAGTCCCTCCTTTCTCGGATTAATTTGCCTGAACCTGAACAAAAGCAGGCTCTTCAAATGTGTGGTAGGGGGGAGGGCAGCCGTGGAGCCATTCAATGTTTGTTGAGCTTAGCTCCACCGATAGGACTTCTCGTTTGGCTGCGAATGCCTCCCACACAATGAAAAGCAGTATGATTACTGCAACTAGAGAGATTATTGAGCCGATGGAAGAAATGGTGTTTCAAAGGGTGTAGGCGTCGGGGTAATCTGAGTATCGTCGAGGCATGCCGGCAAGGCCTAAGAAGTGCTGCGGGAAAAATGTTAGGTTTACTCCTGCAAACATTACGCCGAAGTGGACTTTTGTTCAAGTTTCATGGAGGGTGTAGCCCGAAAAGAGTGGGAATCAGTGTACAAAGGCTGCTATAATAGCAAATACGGCCCCTATCGAGAGAACATAGTGGAAGTGTGCTACCACGTAGTAGGTGTCATGTAAGACAATATCAAGGGAAGAGTTGGCTAAAACAATGCCTGTAAGACCCCCCACCGTGAACAGGAAAATAAACCCTAGTGCTCAGAGAAGGGGGGTCTCTCATTTAATGGAGCCCCCATGGAGGGTGGCCAATCAGCTGAATACTTTCACTCCGGTTGGGATGGCAATAATTATAGTGGCTGAGGTAAAATAGGCTCGTGTGTCAACGTCTATGCCCACTGTAAACATATGATGGGCTCAGACGATGAATCCGAGGAGCCCGATTGCTATTATCGCCCAAACCATTCCTATATAGCCGAAAGGTTCTTTTTTGCCCGAGTAGTAGGCCACAATGTGCGAAATTATCCCAAATCCGGGGAGGATCAAGATATAGACTTCAGGGTGCCCGAAGAATCAAAAGAGATGTTGGTATAAGATAGGGTCCCCTCCTCCTGCCGGGTCAAAGAATGTAGTATTTAAATTTCGATCGGTTAAGAGCATGGTGATGCCTGCCGCTAACACAGGAAGGGATAGGAGAAGAAGGACTGCCGTAATGAGAACAGCTCAGACGAATAGGGGGACTTGGTATTGAGAGATTGCAGGGGGCTTTATGTTAATGATAGTTGTGATGAAGTTGATTGCGCCCAGGATAGAAGAAATTCCTGCAAGATGGAGGGAAAAGATCGTGAGATCTACGGAGGCTCCGGCGTGGCAGAGATTACTTGCAAGGGGGGGGTAGACAGTCCATCCAGTGCCGGCCCCTGCTTCTACACCGGAAGAGGCAAGGAGAAGAAGGAAGGAAGGGGGGAGGAGTCAGAAGCTTATGTTATTTATTCGGGGGAAAGCCATGTCGGGGGCCCCGATCATTAGGGGGATAAGCCAGTTACCGAAACCTCCAATCATGATTGGCATCACTATAAAGAAGATTATTACAAAGGCATGGGCTGTGACGATTACATTATAGACTTGGTCATCCCCTAGAAGGGCGCCGGGCTGGCTTAGTTCTGCCCGGATTAGTAAGCTTAAAGCGGTGCCTACTATTCCGGCTCAGGCGCCAAAAATTATGTAAAGGGTGCCGATATCTTTGTGGTTCGTTGAGAAAAATCATCGGGTCAATGTCACGGGTAGGATGGCTGAGAATTAAGCAGTGGCTTGTAGTCCCACGTACAGAGGTTTGAGCCCTCTTCGTACCGGCTCTGAGGTGTACTTACATGTTAGATTGCAAATCTAAGGAAGCAGGGTAAAGCCTGCCGGGGCTTTCTCCCGCCTAATATTGTTTGTGTTTATGTAGGCGGGAGAAAGTAGACGGATGCTCGCTGGATTGGGCGCTTAGCTGTTAACTAAGATTTTGTAGGATCAAGGCCTTCCCGTCTAGTAGGGCTTTAGCTTAATTAAAGCTCCTGTGTTGCATGCAGGGGATGTAAGTTAGTGTCTTGCAAGTCTTACAGAGCTTGAGAGAGTTTAACTCTCGCTTAGGGCTTTGAAGGTCCTGGGTCTGAATTAACCTAAATCTCTAAAGGGAGAGGAGTGTGATGACCCCGGGAGTTAAGGGGAGGAGGCAGATTGTGATTGTTGAGGATAGAGCTAGGGGGACTGTTGCGTGGTTACTTTCTGTGCGTCAGAGGGAGGCGCCTGTGGTTGTGTTGGCTGAGATTGTAAGGGTGATTGCGTATGAGATGCGGAGGTAGAAGTAAAGGCTAAGGAGGGCGCTTAGTGCGGCAATTGTGGCAGTTACAGTTAGGCCTTGATTGGAGAGTTCAAGGATGATTATTCATTTTGGCATGAAGCCTGTGAGGGGGGGGAGACCTGCTAAGGAGAGGAGAATTAAGGGGGCTGTGCAGGCTAAAGCGGGGGTTTTTGTTCAGGAAAGGGCCAAAGAGTTGATGTTTGTGGCTTGGCCACGGCTAAGTATCAAGAAAGTAGCCGTTGTTATTATGATATAGGTTAATAGGGTTAGGAGTGTAAGTGAGGGTGCGAATTGGAGCACGAGGACTATTCAGCCCAAGTGGGCAATTGAGGAGTAGGCTATGATTTTTCGGAGTTGGGTTTGATTCATGCCCCCCCAGCCTCCGACGAGGGTAGAGGTCAGGCCGAGGATGGTTGTGAGGTGTGGGCTAGTCGGTTGAATTTGAAGTAGGAGTGCGAAGGGGGCAAGTTTTTGTCATGTCGAGAGGAGGAGCCCGGTGTTCAAGTCTAAGCCTTGAAGTACCTCTGGTAGTCATGAGTGAAGGGGGGCTAAACCAATTTTTAGTGCTAACGCTATAATGATAATTGTATTAGGAAGAGGGTGGGTTATTTGAGTAATGTCTCATTGTCCTTCTAGTCAGGCGTTTGTGATGGCGGCGAAAAGAAGGGTGGCGGCGGCAGTAGCTTGTGTTAAGAAGTATTTTGTTGTAGCTTCAATGGCTCGGGGGTGGTGGTGCTTTGCTATGAGGGGAATAATGGCAAGGGTGTTAATTTCAAGCCCTGCTCAGGCGAGGAGCCAATGGTAGCTGGCAAAGGTTAGTGTGGTGCCTAGGCCCAGACTTAGGAGAAGGGAAGATAGGATGTAAGGGCTCATTAGTAAAGGAAGGGGTTTAACCAACATGTTTGGGGTATGGGCCCAAAAGCTTTTTTAGCTGACTTTACTAGAAAGTAGTGTACTGGAAGCACGGGGGGCTTTGAACTCCCCAGGTTGGGTTCAAGTCCCTCCTTTCTAAGGAGTTGGGAGGGCTTTAACCTCCATTATTCACTCTATCAAAGTGGCCCTTTAAATTCAGGCACAAGTCCGTTATAAGTGGGGGGGGAGTCCCATGAAGGAAATTGGGAGTGCAAGGTGTCAAATCACTAGTGCGAGGGTCAGAGGCAGAAAGTTTTTTCAGACTAGGTGTATGAGTTGGTCGTATCGAAATCGGGGGTAAGAGGCCCGGACTCAAAGGAAAAGTACAGAGAGGAGGGCAGCTTTTGTTATTAAATTGATGGAGGTGAGTTCAGGGACAGTTGGGATATGGGAGGCTCCTAGGAATAGAAGGGTGGAGAGGGTGTTTATAAGGAGGATGTTGGCGTATTCAGCAAGAAAGAAGAGGGCAAATGGGCCCCCGGAGTATTCTACGTTGAAGCCAGAAACTAGTTCGGATTCTCCCTCTGTGAGATCAAATGGCGCGCGGTTTGTTTCTGCTAGGGTAGAAACATATCATATTGCAGTCATGGGTCAGGCGGGGAGAATCAGTCAGATGTCTTCCTGGGCGGTGTTAAATATTTGCAGTGTAAAGCCGCCGGATAGAATGGCTAGGCATAATAAGATTAGTCCAAGGGTGACTTCGTAGGAGATGGTTTGGGCGACGGCTCGTAGTGCTCCGATGAGGGCATATTTTGAGTTGGATGCCCATCCGGATCCGAGAATTGAGTAGACCGTGAGGCTCGACAGGGCTAGAATAAAAAGAATGGTAAGGTTTAGGTCTAGGGCGGGGTAGGGGAGGGGAATGGGAGCCCATAATGTCAAAGCTAGGGCAAGGGCTAACATGGGGGTAAGTAGAAATAGGATGGGGGAAGCAGTGGAGGGGCGAATGGGTTCTTTGATAAATAGTTTGATTCCGTCCGCAATTGGCTGGAGGAGGCCGTATGGTCCAACGATGTTGGGGCCTTTCCGGAGCTGCATGTAGCCAAGTACTTTCCGCTCTACGAGGGTAAAAAAAGCGACAGCCAGCAGGACGGGGATAATGAATGCCAGGGGGTTAAGGATATAAGTGGCGAGGGGGGTCATAATTAAGAAGAGGACTTGAACCTCTGTGGGAAAGTCTTAGGCCTTCTGCAGTTATCCGGGCTCTGCCATCTTAATGGCCATGTTCTGGGGCTTATTTAGTGTGTCCTTTTGTCTACTTGAGTTGAGGGCAGTAAGTGAGAAGAAGGCGTGCCTTAGGCAGGGGCCTTATTTTTCCAATCCTTTCGTACTAAGATAAATCACGTCATAGATAGAAACCGACCTGGATTTCTCCGGTCTGAACTCAGATCACGTAGGATTTTAATCGTTGAACAAACGAACCCTTAATAGCGGCTGCACCATTAGGATATCCTGATCCAACATCGAGGTCGTAAGCCCCCTTGTCGATACGGGCTCTATAAGGGGATTGCGCTGTTATCCCTGGGGTAACTTGGTTCGTTAATCGGCCTTGGCCGGATCGTTGAGTCAGAGGTTCTGTTGGCTAGAATGGGGGTTCTTGTTTCTAAGACTGGTAGTCCTTTTCTGCATGGAGGGTTCTCGTTTCTCCAGGGTCGCCCCAACCGAAGGCATTGGGGCTGGTTTCATAAAGTAGCGTCTGTTAGCTAGAGTTTTCTATGTGAGCAGCACTGGCGCCTTAAGCTCCACAGGGTCTTCTCGTCTTATGGGGTTATTCCCGCCTCTGCACGGGAAGGTCAATTTCATTAACTGGAGGAAGGAGACAGTTAAGCCCTCGTCTTGCCATTCATACAGGCCCCTATTTAAGGGACAAGTGATTACGCTACCTTTGCACGGTTAAGATACCGCGGCCGTTGAACGCATGGTCACCGGGCAGGCAGGACCTCTTATATGCATAGACCAAGAGGCGGTGTTTTTGGTAAACAGGCGAGGCTTATGTTTGCCGAGTTCCTTCTTTCTCTTTTAGTTTTCCGAGTGGGCACACCAGTGTGGGGTTAAAGGTAAGTGTTGAGTGTGTTTCTTGTTAGTAATGTTTTTTTCATTTCCCTCTGTGCTTGGGGCCTTTAATTTTCGGTGGGGGTTCGTTCCGATGTACACTTGTGCTAGGAGAAAGTCTTTCCTTTCTTATTACTCATATTAGCATTATCTGCCCCATGTGTGCATGGGGGGGCCTGGTAGGGGTAGGGGGCTCAGATGGATTATCATTATTGGGGGGAAAGGTCTGTGTTCGAGCTTTAACGCTTTCTCTGAGGGTGGCTGCTTCTGGGCCCACCTGAATACTAAGCCTTATAAAAAGTATGATCTTTGTCCTCCTGGTAAAGTTGTGTCTTGTGTCACAGGGGCTGTACCTCCTATGACTAACTCCTCTGCTTTCTTCTCATCTGTCTAAGGATTAATGGAATAAAGAAAGCAAAGGGCTGAACTTCTATTCAGTTCTCAGGCAACCAGCTATAACCGAGTTCGATAGGCTTGTCACCTCTACTCAAAGCTCTCCTCACTCTTTTGCAACAGAGAAGAGTTTGCCCTGTAAATAGGCTGTCTTGGAGTAGCTCACTTGGTTTCGGGAGCCGAAACTAAAATTCTTTTTGCTTAGGGTTACTTGCTAAATCATGATGCAAAAGGTACGAGGTCGAATCTCTGCTTTTTTTAGCTTTACTGGGCTGTTTCAGCTCTCTTTCAGCGTTCCCTTGCGGTACATTTTCTATGGCTCAGGTGTCTTTTTCTATCTCCTATACTAAAGAGGGAAAATGGTTTATTTCGCTAGTTAAGTGTTTTGCGGGTTATTAATAGGTTTTTGTTGTAGGTGGTTGTAGGCTAGCTGTTCGGCTTCAGGGTAATCCGAGTTGCACGGATAACTTATCAGTGTAAGGGATATGCTTTTCTACTTTAGCTATACCCTGGTTTACCCAAGTGCACTTTCCAGTACACTTACCATGTTACGACTTGTCTCCCCTTTGCAGAATTAGTTTTTTATATAATGAGTTCTATGAGCTTGGGGAGAGTGACGGGCGGTGTGTGCGCGCTTCAGAGCCGGTTTCAGAAAGACACTCTTTTTCTTTCTTACTTCTAAATCCCTCTTTAGGCAGGCGTTTCATCCTGTCATCCGCATCTGTTTGAAGAAGATAATGTAGCCCATTTCTTCCCTTTTCGTACACTACACCTCGACCTGACGTCTTAGGCTGGGCCAATTTTGTCCATTAATAGGCCGTCACGGGATAGACTGACGACGGTGGTATATAAGCGGGAGTAACAAGAAAAGGTGAGGTTCAACGTGGAGTATCGGTTACAGAACAGGCTCCTCTAGGGGGTTCTAAAGCACCGCCAAGTCCTTTGGGTTTTAAGCTGGTGCTCGTATTTCCCTGGCGGATAAAAAATGTGCGAATTATCAATGTTTAGGGCTAGGCATAGTGGGGTATCTAATCCCAGTTTGTGCCTTAGCTTTCGTGGGGTCAGAAGTTGTAAAGCCACTTTCGTTTTTGTTCTTCTGGCTCCCGTAAACATTTAACAGTCTTGGGGCCATTCGGCTTTATGGGGGCGGAGTTCCTAGCCACGCTTTACGCCGGCGTCTGTCAGCTCGGGCCTCTCGTATAACCGCGGTGGCTGGCACGAGTTTTACCGGCCCTTATTGGCCCTGAGTAAGTCAAGTTTTCACTCATAGCTTAATGTTTATTACTGCTGAAGTCCCTTGGGGGTGTGGCTAAACAAGGTGTTTTGGGCTAGCAGAATGCTGTGCCTGATACCGGCTCCTTGCTCCTTTATTAAAGGAAATGTTAGGGCATTCTCACGGGGCTGCGGATACTTGCATGTATAAATTGGGCCAGAGTTGATAGAAAAGTCAGGACCAAGCCTTTATGCTTCCGGGGCGACTACAGCCCGTTTGACATCTTTAGTGCCATTATAAAATTAGTCACGACAGCTTGTGCGCACGCATATATATGTATATATGTATATATGTATATATGTATATATGCGCGTGTAAATTTAGTAAATGTTGCAGTCCGGGGAAGGACAGGAGAGTCTTGAGTGGGGCGTGCTTCCGGGGCTTTTCAGGGCCCTACTTAACATTTTCAGTGTTATGCTTTGCATAAGCTACGGTGGC